TTTATTCCTTGTTTATTACGTGTTAGTAAAGTTCCAACGAAAGCCGCCCGATTGAAGGAAATGCCAGAATTTTACATTTCTAGGATCAACCAACTGGGGTTATGTCGTTATAGAATATTAGATTCTATAGAAGCAATCAATGAGAAATAGATACGAATAGGGCGCAAAAAAGGGGGGGGAATAAAAAACAAAGTATAGAAAAGTTATACAAAATTTTATACGAATCACTGCCCCCTTTTTTATTTCCTTAATTGAATTTCGTTTGATTTTGATTAGGGCAAAGTTACTTAAAAACCTCCGCCTTCTTTAAAATATCCCGAACAGTTCCTGTCGGCTGAGCGCCTTTTTCAAGGAAATATAGAATAGCGGGAACATTTAAACAACTTTGATTCTTTATCGGATCATAAAAACCCACTTTCCGAAGATCTCTTCCTTCTCTTCGGGATCGAACATCAATTGCAACGATTCGATAGACGGCTCATTGGGATAGATGTAAGTAAATGAACAAGACCCCCCCCTAGAAACGTATAGGAAGTTTTCTCCTCGTACGGCTCGAGAAAAAATGATTCGATGTTTTGTCTATGTATAGAATTATAATGAATGACAAAAGGGTTGATAAAATCAATTAGACTAGGATTTCACTCATTTTTTTCTTCGTTCTTCCTGAAAAAAAAGAAAAAATCATTTGTACTCATAACTCAAGTTGGATAATTATCAAATAGCTCAAAAGAAAATCAAATCTTTAAGCAATTTCTTTCATTTATTGAATGGTCTTTAACCCCCCTTTTGTTTGTCTCGTTTAAAATACAATCATCTTTTTGGATTTGGATTCTTTAGTCTGATCCAGTTATTGAGACAATGGAAACGGCGTTTCCTTGTTCTGGGATCCTTTTTCTTTGTTTTAAATCATTGGGTTTAGACATTACTTCGGTGCTTCTTATCTTAATCCTTCCAACAAAATGGCAGCAACATACCCCTTTTGTGATTTCTTTCTATCAAAGAATCATACGAATGGTTGATTCCCCGCGATACACTTTGAATCGAAAGAGTTTTATCAATTCCAACAAAATTTCCTTTTGAATTGAAAACTTGCCCGAATCGGATCCTTTCGATTTCTATATTGATGATATATTTACGAAGTTGTTCCAATTTATTGATTGGCATTAACCCTAGATCCTTGCCCCTGAAAGCTGAATCAATACTTTACTACTCGAGCTCCATCATGTACTATTTACATTACAACCCAACAAAAAGAGGGGTTCTAGTGGAACAGAACAAACGATGTCGGGCCAAGAGCACCTTCATTCCTATATAAAATGGCGGATGTAAGAATAAGAGAATCCACACCGGATCGTGTCCTTCAAGTCGCACGTTGCTTTCTACCACATCGTTTCAAACGAAGTTTTACCATAACATTCCTCTAATTTGGAGCCAGTATGGAATTGATTCAATTATGGAATCATGAATAGTCATTGGTTCAGTCGGTACATAGACATATTAATCTATACCTTTTTCTTCTATACATAGATGGTAAAGATTTTTCTGAAGAAATCTTAGCAAGACCCCACCTTTTATTGTATAAATGCAACTTTTTTTATAAAAAAACAAACTAACAGAAATAACATAAATAACATAACTAACATAAATAACACGAATAAATGAATTCTTTTCAACCCTGCATCTTCAAGTGACTCAATAGAAGAGATTGACCCATCTCCGACTTATTTGAATACCAAAGATTCAACTCATAAGGAATCATTCAAAATTTTTATAATCGAACGGGTTTCCTATTTCGACATCATTTTTGGAATAAAGTTTTACGGTAAAGACTACACTTGATCATCATAAAAAAAAGAGAAATATCTCTTTCTTTTCGAATTGAATCATCAATGATTTAAAGCTGATAAATAGATTGAACAAGAAACCCAAATTTTTTCGTGAGATGAATAAAAAAGACTGATATAAGAGAAGATTTAGGTCCTTAGTCGTTCGATTCTTATTTTATTAATCAGATGAACGAGTATGGGTTTTTCGTATCTATCAGATAGATTGAACAACTGTCACTGTTATGGATATTCTATGTTTTGGATATTCTATATTAAATATTGAAATATTTAAGGGATTCCATTTCTTTTTCACAAAAATGGAAAGGCTGTTGTCACTGAACGTTGTCACTAAAATAGAAGGAAATCGAATAATAAAAATACATATATATTACATATTAAGTTAAACTAAGCATTTCCTCATTTTATATGTATTTTTATTATTTAACCTGGAATTAAGTAATCTTTCTGCAATCTTGGCATAAAGTGACTAAAAAAAATATATGAATTACCCCGTATCAATCGTTACATCGATTTACAATTCTTCATTAGAGCCAAACGCGAAATACCTAAAAAGGTCAAAAAAACATCGGTTACATATGTAACTTGATTCGTTGTTAATGAGATTCGGACAGACACAGATATTTAAATGAATATCTCCCGTTGCTGATTAAGAC